CCAAAAAATGGAAGGAACGATTATCTAATTGGTTTATATGGATCCTGTGCGGTTGAGACCACAAGTGAAAATAACATTGCCATAAATAGATAAAGTGATATTTCCATTTTTTCATCAAAAGATCAGTTCCCTTTGAAATCAAAAGGGATTTTCCCCGATATCTAACATAATGCATGAAAGAATCTTTGAACAACTGCAAAGCCTTCTGAAAATCATTACAAAGCACTACTACAAGATGTTCTATTTTCCCATAGAAATGGACTCGTTCAAGAAGGGCTTCCCAGGATATTGATCGTAAATGAGAAGATTGTTTACGGATAAAAAGGAATACGGATTCCCATTCATATACATGAGAATTATATATGAATAAGGATAATCTTTCATTTTCTTTTTTTGAAAAAGAAAAGCATTTTTTTTTGCTAATGAGACTGCCCGAATGACAATACTCGTATAAAAAGATTCGCAATAAATGCAAAGAGGGGACGTCTTGTATCCAGTAACGAAGGGTTTGAACTAAAATTTCTGGATGGATAGGGTAGGGTATTAATACATCCGATATATGATATAAATAGAATATATTGTCCTCAAAAAAAGAAAATATTGAGTGGATAGATCGTAAATTATGAGATTTTGCTATTTCTCTTTTTTTTTCTAGGCAAGACACTAATTGGAAGGAGAATGGAATTTCCACAATAATTGAAAAAGCCTCCGATATCATTTTCGAATGCAAATTGTTTTTTCGCCCCAACAATTTCTTTTGTTGAAAATCATTTTCATTACAAGAAATAAGAAAATGATTCTGTTTATGCATTCGAATAATTAAACGTTTCACAATTAGTGAACTAGATTTATCGCCATAACCTAAATTTTCTATGGATTCGTAAGGAATCGGTCTATTTAAACCATGATCATGGCCGAGTGCGTAGATATATTCCTGAAAAAGAAGTGGATACAGGAAGTGCTTTTGCTCAGATCTAAATGTTTCTAAATATCCTTTTAATTTTTCCATTTGAAATGACCAAAAAGTGTGGAAGGTTTCTTAGATTAACAAATGATACATAGTGCGATACGGTCAAAACGGGGTATCCAATAAGAAAGGAATACCTCGAAGATAAGTAGCCAATCCACGGATCTTCCCTTTTCTTCTATCCCACCTTTCGTTCCACTTACAGGAAGTGGTTAGAAATCCTTTATTTTTGCAATCCTATCGCTCTTTTGATTTTGGAATTTCTTTTTTTCTCAATATACCGTTTCTTCTACACATTGCTTTTCCCATAAGAATCTAAAAAATGAGAGAATAATGAATAATTAGGATTCAAAAAAAGGGAATCGATGATTCACTCGCAGGAGAACCCCCCCTTTTCCGCATCAGACACTAATATATTTTTAACCTCTAATTAGACCGGGCAATTATTCGAATTAAGAGAAAAGCTCGTTACTTCGGGTTTCCCTATAATTGGAGCTTTAGAGCTCTATCCATTTATTGACTCAACCCAATGATGAATGGATTTGATCCCCTTCCAAGAATCAAAACAAGATTTTGTAATGATCCGGTCTAGTGAGGATTAAGAATGGGGTATTCTTAGAATTCTCCATTGAAACGACATGCTGTTTTTTCCATTCATCCCCTTCAGGATCAGTCGTGGTCTTACAAACTTTACTAATAGTATGTACAAATACGTTGCTTCATCCAAATGTGTAAAAGATCATAGTCGCACTTAAAAGCCGAGTACTCTACCGTTGAGTTAGCAACCCATATATGTATATGTTAAGTAAATAGGATGTATAAATACGATCGTAATATAATAATCTATTTTATATATATATATTTTAAAAATATATGATAAGGAAATCCCCGACCTACCTACCAAAACTAAAACTAGTAAATAGTGAAAAATCTAAAGAAATCATTTAAGAATCTATCAGGAAAATCAAAAAGAAACAAAAACGAACAGATCGGACTAAAAAACGGATTGTAGTGCAGGGATCCATAGAAAAAGGTACTCTACTAACACTATAAAATAAAAAAAAAAATAAAATATAAAAAAATAAAATATAAAAAGGTATATAAATGGGCGGGACCCTATCCAATTTTTCATTAATTTTTTCCATTCAACTAAAAACGAAAAAGAGACTTCTTTTGTTCTAGTGAGTTTTGTGAATCCACCATTTTCGTGAAGTGAAGTGTGAAGTGAATAAACGAAGTGTTTGATCGTGGAGAAATCGATCGATTTCTCCACGATCAAATTATATTTGATCGATACACCATTGTCAATATGAATTGAATGTTGAAAAAAAATAATAAATAAAAAGAAAATGAATAAGGATAATATAATAATGAATAAAACTATTCAATTAATGAAAAAACGAATTTCAAAGAATTCCATTTTTGTTGGATTGGCACTACATAGATAAGAAACGAAGTACGGATAGGGAAATAAATTAAGGAAAAGAAGGAAAAATCTAGAATTTTTCCAATATAGGTAAGTACAATAAGTAAGATTGACTCTTTACCTGTTAAAATGAAATCCAATAGTAAAAACCCCTTCATGGTAATACCTACACCTCATAGATCCAGTTATTTCATCTATTCACTTGATCACCTTTACCGTCTCATATCAATACAATAAGATTTTTAAAATTATAAAATATACATACGATCTTAGAATTTATATAGGATTAAGTATGAATAGAACAAGCCCATAAGGGGGTAGAGGAGTGGAGAAACAATTCCCCAAAATTAGATATGGAGCCCCCCTTTTGTTTGATTAACTCGAATTGTTTGATTAACTCGAAGTTCTTTAAATATCTCCGCCTTCTTTGAAATATCATGAACAGTTCCTGTAGGTTGAGCACCCTTTCCGAGGAAGTATAGAACAGCAGGAACATTTAAATATGTTTGATTCTTGATCGGATCATAAAAACCCACTTTCTGAAGATCCCTTCCCTCTCTTCGTGATCGAACATCAATTGCAACGATTCGATAGACGGCCCATTGGGATAGATGTGGATTAACCCCCCCCCCCGGAAACGTATAAGAGGCTTTCTCCTCGTACGGCTCGAGAAAGAATGATGAGAACTTATGCATATATGCGGTAAATGCATTTATGAAATAATCAATTAGACTAGAATTGAAGTCGTTTTTTGTTCTTCCTTCTTAAAAAAAATATCATTCATACTCATAACTCAAATTAGTTAATTCTCAAGGAGCTCAAGGGCTTATACATTTATTGAGTCGTCTCTAGCATCTTTTGTTTGTCTTACCTAGGATCCATTTCCTCACTTTTTTGAATATTTGGCTCAATCCAGCTGGTAAGGCAATTGCAAAAGAGTGTTTCCTTGTTTCAATATCTGTTATCTTTACATTGATCCTTGGGTTTAGACATTACTTCGGTGGTTCTTAATCTCTCAAAAAAGCAGCAACATACCCTTTATTGTTTCTTTTTATTGAAGAATCATAGGAATGATTGATTCCTCTGCAATACACTTATAATCGAAATAGTTTTATTAATTTCGATCGATTTCACCTTTTTTATTTGAAACTTATTCGAAATTGACCCCTTTGATCCTATATCGAAGATATGTTTACGAAGTTTGTTCAATTTATTGATTGGTACTAACCCTAGACCCCCTCTCCTGCTAAAAAAATCATTTGGACTCGAGCTCCATCATGTACCCTAAAATTCTCATTAGGGATCGTTAGAACAAACTAAACTATGTCGAGCCAAGAGCATCTTCGAGGATATAGAAAGTGGCGGATTCTTGCATCCACTGCCAATGATGTCCTTCAAGTCGCACGTTGCTTTCTACCACATCGTTTCAAACGAAGTTTTACCATAACATTCCCCTAATTTGAAATTCTAGAACCAGTGTGGAATTGATTCAATATAGAATCAAATCATGAATAGTCATTGGATTTATTTAATCGGTGCTCCATAATTTCTTTTTCGATATACTTTTTCGATATAGAAGTATAAGTATTCATATAGAGAAGCTTTAACAAAGATTTCATTCCATCTTTTATCATTCAAATAAATGGAATGAAATCTTTGTTAAAAGACATAAAAATGGGGTTGCTTAACGCTTATTTACACCTAATCACAAAAAAGAAAAATAGATGGAGAAAATCGAACTTATTTGTTTGTTTTTTATTTTGATAAGGATAAATATAAAAGAATTGGTGAAATATAAGATTAAGGTCGTTATTCTTTAATTGAATTTGAAATTCAATTAAAATTAATTAGTAATTATTGAAATGAAAAAAATACAAGTCTGATAAAATCAGAATTGTAGGAGTATGATCTTTCCATATATACATCAGATATAAGGAGCACTTGTCAATAGAGTATACTAATGACATTGTCATTATTTACGTTTGGAAAATCACGGGCCTTTTTCGCCGAAATCGAAATTGCCACGTTACTGAAATACAAGAACAGGAATACATATAAACAATGTTTATAGTGTATTAAATAATGAATATAGTGCATTAATGGCTCATTTTCTAAAGCTTTTCTTTTGCTTTACTTGAAACTGAAAAACAAAAAAACCAAAATTCAAGTTGAAATTTGGTTTTTCAAGTTGATAAACCACATTTCCATAAATGACAAATTCCATCAAACTCGAGTGGAAAAAAAAAATGATTGACTTTCCAAAACGATAGAAAACCCCTCTCTTTCCCATTTTGCCACAAAACAAAAGCATGTGGTGAGGGAATCCTTTTTTCTTTAAAAATACGGAACAACCCATTTTTTAACTAACTAACCTCACTCAATATGAATAGAACCCGGGTGAAAGGAGCGGGTATACAATGAATAGTCTACCCTCCTTTTCAAAAAAATCTTTTCTTTATTTAATTTATGTCCACATCCCAACAAAAAAAGATTTTTGCTTCCATCCACGCGGCATTTAGATTTCTACCCTTGTGAGAAACAACGTCGAAGAGGATTATAAATATATATATAACAATCATTAAAAACCCAAAGGAAAAAGAAAATAACATTGTATCCACCACTGATAGATACGCAGAAAAGGATGTTCTTTAAGTTTCTTCTGTTCTGAGGGAACAGCTCTGGGACGGAAGGATTCGAACCTCCGAGTAACGGGACCAAAACCCGGTGCCTTACCGCTTGGCCACGCCCCATTTATATGTCGATTAGACAATAATAGACAATAATATTGTTATTGTCTGTTCGTCAATTCCAACCCAAATATCTACCGAATTGGTTGTTGCTAAGATTCGACACGTGGAAACGTAGAATGAAAATAAATTCATTGATCATTACATAGAATTCCATTAAAATATTGTATGAAAATAGAATTCCATCTTGATTTTCATTTTACAATTGAAGGGTTTTGGTTGGGGGAGGGAAAAGAAAAAGGAAGGATTTTTTTCTTTTCCCCCATATCAATAACTCAATAAAAAATGAAATTATCTCTAATCCAATCCAAGAACGAAATTTTTGTTATGCTTAATATCTTTAGTTTGATCTGTCTTAGTTCTGCCCTTCATTCGAGTAGCTTTTTCTTCGCTAAATTGCCGGAAGCTTATGCCCTTTTCAATCCAATCGTGGATGTTATGCCAGTCATACCTGTGTTCTTTTTTCTCTTAGCCCTTGTTTGGCAAGCTGCTGTAAGTTTTCGATGAGATTTTGAATTGGAATACTAAAATATTCACCACGATAGATTCGAACAAAAAATATGTGTTCTAACAAAATGGGGAAAAACAATTGCTAATATCGGGTAAATCATACATTATGAACCTTCGATTCATACATGGAAATTCTCTATGGATTGGATTATGAATATGGAGATCCGCGCGCGGGGTCTGGATCAGCTAATGTCTTCTTCATTCTGATCTTACGAGCTGTTATAAATAAGGTTGCCTCAAACAAAATACTAAATTGGGGAGATCCTTTTGATAACCAAGGATAGAAGTCGAATTTTAGGACAGAGAAATTTCTTAAAATACTTTTCTTGGTGCAAGATATTTGGTACAAAAATAGAGAATCTATTCCCTTATTTTCCACAATATAATTTGGAGATTGTGTAATGCTTACTCTCAAACTCTTCGTTTACACAGTAGTGATATTCTTTGTTTCTCTCTTCATCTTCGGATTCCTATCTAATGATCCAGGACGTAATCCTGGGCGCGAGGACTAAAAAACCCCCCTTTCTTCTTGTTTTTTTTTTTTTTTTTCTTTATTTTTTAATGATTTTTTTTACATTTCATCCATTTAACTATGAAAATGGAACTAACTATGAGAAATAAAGCCGAGACTCTCGATTTTTTCGAATTCCAACGAATTCCCGATAGAAACTAAAAAGGATCCGAAGAAACGGAGAGAGAGGGATTCGAACCCTCGGTACGAATAACTCGTACAACAGATTAGCAATCTGCCGCTTTAGTCCACTCAGCCATCTCTCCCAATTCCTAATTCAAAAATTAGATAATTCACATGTCAATTATGAATGAAAAATAGATAAAAGTCTTTTTCTTTCTTTATTTATTCTCTTTTTTATTCTAAATAAAGAATTTTTCTATCTATTTAGAAAGATATAAATTTCATAAGCAATTGCAATTATATACCCATTTTATTAGCAATTCCGTTTGAATAATGATTCAGAACAAAAATTTCCAATAGAAAAAAAAAGTACCTCTTTGATTTACTACGAAAGAGTTTTTTACTCCCCCAGCCTGGCTAGTACCTAGCCGGGCCATTCTTTGTTTTGCTTCTTGTCATTTTAATTTCATTTCTATGATTAGTATAATCTTTATGTATGATAAAGGTTCTTTTTCTTACTTCTTTTTCTTTTATCCATTTTTTTATTCAAAAGAAAAATCTATATCAGATTTCCATTCCGACGAGAATCCCCCCTTTTCCTCACGGAAAAACGTCGTTTGTTTGAAATGAAATCTACAAACAAAGCGAATACTATCTTCATTAGATCTAATGAAATTAACTCAATTCATAAGATCTGGGGAGTGTATGAGAATAAATGAAGTAAGGAGGAATCGCTCCGAAAAGGAAGAGAAAATACAACCAACCCCCCTCCCCCTATTCGACAAATGATGTATTTATATACATTATATATATTATAGCGGGTATAGTTTAGTGGTAAAAGTGTGATTCGTTCTATTAATAGCTGAAATAGTTAAGGGATCCTTTAAGTTTAACCGAGATTCCGATCAAAAACTTTATTTCTTAGAAAAGGTTTAATCCTTTACCTCTCAATGCGCCATTTGGAGAAGAAGATAGATTCTCGTGATTTATATCCAATCCAAAAAGTCAATTAGAAATTGAAAAATGAGATTATGAAATCGCGAAACATAATTTTTTTTAGTTAGATCAACCCTTCAAAAAGGCTCCATGGATGAAGATCCAAAAGTTTATTTCTAATCGTAACTAGATCTTCAACTTTTTTTGAATGTAAAAAGAGAGATTGAAGCCAAATAGCTAGTAAACAATGACTTTGGTTTACTAGAGTCATTAACATATT